AACGAGAAGAAGGTAGCAGCAACAACAGGTTTTATTATGGGACAGCTCATGATATTAATATCCATCTATTATGCGCCTCTTCATGTAGCGTTGTGTAGACCTCAGACAATGCAGACCCTAGTTCTACCATATCTTTTGGCTTTTTTCTTATGGAACAATCAAAATGAAAATGAATTTGATTATGAATCGACTAACATTCATTTTAGGTATGATCTTCGCATTCAAATTCTATGGGTCTTCCTGAATAATCTCATTTTTCAATTACTCAACCATTTTCTTTTTCCCAGTTCAATGGTAGTCAGATTAGTCAACATTTATTTGTTTCGAAGCAACAGCAAGATCTTATTTTTAACAAGTACTTTTGTTGGTTGGTTAATTGGTCACTTTGTCTGGACGCAATGGGTTAGATGGATACTAATCTGGCTACCGCAATATTCCTTTTTTCTAGCGAATAAACTTATTCGATCTACTAAGTACAGTCTATTGAATCAGTACATTAAATGTACTAAGTACTTTGTGCTCGACTCGGTCCCTTTTCTGCCTCGAATATTTCATACTCTCTTTATTGCTACTTTGATCTTCTTGTTAGGAAGACTACCGAGAAACGCTTGGGTTTAGAAGATGCCCGAGATAGACGAAATAGAGGAAAGTAAGCAAAGTCAGGAAGAAAGAGATCAAGAAATAGAAAGAACTTTTGAAGCGAAGGGGAATAAACAGAAACAAGAGGGATCCATCGAAGAAGATCCTTCTTCTTTCCTTTTTTCGAAAGAAGAGGAGGATCCGGACAAAATCGACGAAGACGGAACGGAAAAGATCAGAGGGAAGGGCAATTTCTTCTGGGTTGAAAAACCAATTACTTTTTTTCTTTTCGACTATACATTGATGCGCAAACAATTTCGATATATAGACAAGATGATTCCAATAAACGAAATGTCACAATATTCTTTTTCTAACGGTATAAGTGATGGAAAAGAAAGAATATCTTTTACGACTCTAAGGGGTTTACCAATCATTTTCCAAATGATTGGAAGTCATCTATCTGTATTCAAACCAAAGCCAGGAGCACTAAAACGAAAAAAAGAACCAGAACTAGTAAACCATGGCTCTCATGCATTGTCTAATAATTGGCATTCCAATAATAAATCAAAATAATTTTTGTGTCTAAGTTTTATTTTTATTTTGATTAAATTAAAAATAAAACTTAGACACAAAAATTATTAAAAATACAAATAGGAAAAAAATATAGAATAAAAGATAAGAAGAAATACGACCCCATCCTCCATATTTAAAAACTTCTCCGCTAAAGAAAAATCCGATCCCTATTCCATTAATAAATCCATCAATTATTTTTTTATCAAAAATATGAATTAATTCAGCGGACCGTCTTAAATTTTCACTTATAACTAATGTATAAAAAGTGTCTATATACCCACGATTAAAAGACCAATTATATAAAAAAGTTAGTACCTTAGCCGGAATATTTCGAAATCTATTTGTTTTCGCAAAAGAATTCCAAACATTCAAATTTTGGAAAGATGAATAGGGAGGATTATAAACTAAACATGCAATAACAATTCCCAAAAAAGCTATCCCAAGGGAAAATGTTGACTCTAGGAAAAATTTACCCAAATCTAATGAATTTTTGCTGAACTGATTTAAAGCTGGAGTGAATAATTTTGACAATATATTCACCTCATATACTAGATTGAATTGCTTAAACGAAATTCCGATCACTCCAATAAACAAAGTACAACATCCTAAAAAAAACATAGGAACTAACATTGTAGTGTCCGATTCTTGAGGATAGGAAAAATTAGTACGAAACAAATTTATACTAATAAAAGGACAAAGGCCTTTTTGTTTTTGGGGATTATCATTATTTTTTTTTGTTGGGAGATCGAGCAAGAAATGGTTATCAGTTTTATTTAATAGTAACAAAGGAACCGGAAATAAACCGATTTTTGGAACTCTTTTTTTTTCTTCTTTACCCCACAATGAAATTGAATAAAAGAGACTATTTGTTTTTCCATTATAATTTTGAAAATTATAATTAAAATGTCCTTCAAAAGTAAGTAAATAAATTCGCACCATATAAAAGGCAGTTAATCCAGCTGTTAAACAAGCTAGTATTGCAAAAATAGGCGAATACTGCCAACTAGCCGAAAGAATAGCATCTTTTGACCAAAAACAAGCAAAAGGAGGAATACCACAAAGAGAAAGGGTTCCCACTAAAAAAAAATTCCGGGTAATTGGAATATGTTTTATTAAACCGCCCATAAGACTCATATTTTGACTTCGCTCAGGCGAATAGCCAGAAATAGCTTCCATTGAATGGATAATGGACCCCGACCCTAAAAACAACAATGCTTTTGAATATGCATGAGTAATCAAATGAAATAAAGCAGCTTGGTACGAGCCCATCCCTAGAGCTAACATCATATAACCCAATTGAGACATTGTTGAATAAGCTAAACTTCTTTTAATATCTTTTTGAGCAAGAGCTAAAGTTGCTCCTAATACGACGGTTAATATACCTATCAAAGCTATTATATTCAGAATAGAAGGTATAACTATAAAAAGAGGAAAAAGACGAGCTACAAGAAAAATTCCAGCAGCTACTAAAGTAGCTGCATGGATCAAAGCTGAAATAGGAGTAGGACCCTCCATGGCATCTGGTAACCATATATGAAGAGGGAATTGAGCTGATTTTGCAAGGGCACCAGAAAAAATACAAACGCTACATAAAAAAACAAAAAAACTCGTAACGTCATTGGTATAAATCAAGTTATTCACTATTGAAAATAAATCCTGAAATTCAAAACTTCCTGTTAACCAATAAAAACCTAAAATTCCTAACAATAAACCAAAATCCCCTACACGATTCGTTACAAATGCTTTTTGACAAGCATTTGCTGCATTTGGTCGCGTAAACCAAAAACCTATTAATAAATAAGAGCACATGCCAATTAATTCCCAAAAAATATAAATTTGGATCAAATTAGAACTGGTCACTAACCCTAGCATTGCAGTAGTAAAAAAACTCATATAAGAAAAAAATCTCAAATAACCTTGATCGTGAGACATATAGTTATCACTATAAATAAGAACACAAATTCCAACCGTACTGATTAATATTGACAAAATACAGGAAAGTGAGTCAATCAAAAATCCGAATTCGAAACTAAAATCATTAGTGATAGTCCAAGAATACAGATATTGAGAACTTGAACTATTATTTATTTGTTCCAAAAGTAAACTGATGAAAAAAGCTATAACTATACCTAAGACTAAAACATTTTGAAAAGCCCATTTACGACGAAGTTTTTTTGTTGCCCGCGGAAAAAGAAGGAGGCCCGCACCTATCAAAATAGGCATTAAAAGTGAAATAAGAGGGATAAGCCCCGAATAGTTATATGTATGTTCCATAAAAATCGTATTATTATTATTATTAATAGTCAGTTAATTAATTCATTTTTTATTGTTTTTGATTTCTACTTCCTATTTTTATGTCTGTTGTTTTCTAGATTAGCTTTTGCTCAACTAAATTAGTTTTTTTAAGTACGAAAAAAACTTCACTTTACATTATGCAAAAAATAAGGTATAGATTTTGAGTAATACTCTAGGTAGTTATAACTAGTCAAAATTACATTACAAATTTGAATAAATAACAAAACAAATAAAAAAAAAGATGTCTTTCACATCCAAATCTAAGAATACTTATTTTGTTTTTTGAATGGCAGTTCCCAAAAAACGTACTTCTATATCAAAAAAGCGCATTCGAAAAAATTTTTGGAAAAAAAAAGCTTATTGGACCGCTTTGAAAGCTTTTTCATTAGCGAAATCACTTTCTACGGGGAATTCAAAAAGTTTTTTTGTTCAACAAAAACAAATCCAAAAGTCAAGTTCTGAATAATTGAATTTACATTGCGATTCTAAAAAGGTTTATTTTTGCTTCCTGTTAATTTTAAAACAAAAACTTTGGAAATTGAAAACGGAAACAAAGAATTTATTTATTGAAAAATTAGTTTATTATTTCTAATTTTTCAATAAATAAAAAAAAAAATTATCAAAAATAGATGCTTAAAGTCAGTTCGTGACCTCGATGATTAAAAACAAATTGGTTATTATAATTTGGATTGAATAAGCCGCCATGGTGAAATCGGTAGACACGCTGCTCTTAGGAAGCAGTGCGAGAGCATCTCGGTTCGAGTCCGAGTGGCGGCATACTCTTTTTTACGTTTCAAAAAGATTCATCATATTATATAATGAATTCTATTAGAAAATAGAGGAAATAGAAAATTTCCATTTTTTTTTAGTTTCAACAAAACTGTTATGATTTTTGTGATTTTAGAACATCTATTAACGCATATTTCGTTTTCAGTCATTTTGATTGTAATTACAATCGAAATGATAAAGTTATTAATCGATGACTTTGTAGAACTTTCTGATTCGTCAAAAAAAGGTATGATAACAACTTTTTTTTGTATAACAGGATTATTAATTACTCGATGGATTTATTTGGAACATTTACCATTAAGCAATTTATATGAATCATTAATCGTTCTTTCTTGGATTTTTTGTATTATTCATATGGTTCCGTTTTTTCAAAAACAAAACAATTGGATAAGCACACTAACAGCCCCAAGTGCTTTTTTAGCCCAAGGCTTTACTACTTCTGGTTTTTTAACTACCATCCATCAATCCGAAATATTAGTACCAGCTCTCCAATCACAGTGGTTAATGATGCACGTAAGTATGATGGTATTGGGTTATGCAGCTCTTTTATGTGGATCATTATTAGCAGTAGCACTTTTAGTAATTCAATTTCAAAAAAAAATAATAAATGGTGACAAAAGTAATAATTTATTAAATACGAATTTATTAAATACGGTATTTTCATTTGGTCAAAGTCAATACAACCCAGAAAATCAACAAAATTTAAAAGAAATGGGTTTGGTTTCTTCAATCAATTTTTATAGGTTTCAATTAATTCAACAACTAGATCTATGGGGTTATCGTATTATTAGTATAGGATTTATTTTTTTAACTATAGGAATCCTTTCTGGGGCAGTGTGGGCTAATGAAGCATGGGGATCATATTGGAATTGGGATCCAAAAGAAACTTGGGCTTTTATTACTTGGGCAACATTTTCAATTTATTTTCATATTAGAAAAAATTGGGAAGGATTCAATTCGGCCATTGTTGCCTCGATTGGATTTTTTATAATTTGGATATGCTATTTTGGTGTAAATTTATTCGGAATAGGATTACATAGTTATGGTTCCTTTACTTTAACATCGCTTTAAGACAAATAAATTAGTATGAGGGATAAAAATTAATATAATATTATAGAAGAACTACTGTCTTGTGATACGTTGAGGAGAACCTTTTGAAAGCATTGAAATAATTGTTTTACTGGATTCAAAAGGTTCTCACAAATTACAACAAGATTTTGTTAAAATTAATTCATACCAATAAATTGGCCGAATTACTTTGACTTGTCTAATTGTTTGGATAGTGTTTATCCTTGAATTAACCAATATTTTTGAATTCAAACTTAAAATCTAATTTTATTTATATAAATAGACAGAGAGAATGGATTCGACTTTATCAACGGAGAATGACAAAACAAAATCTGGATAAAGCCCAATCCCTAGTACAGGAAGGAGAATAGAAAAGGAAACAACTAATTCGCGAGGACCCGAATCAAACCAAAAAAAGTTTTGATTATGAAATAACTTATATCCATAAAACATTTGCCGTAACATAGATAATAAATAAATAGGAGTTAAAATCATTCCAATTGCCATTACAAAACAAATTACTATTTTTGATAGGAAAAAAAAATTTGTGGCGGTAATTATACCTAAAAAAACGATCAATTCCGAAAAAAAACCGCTCATGCCAGGTAAAGCAAGAGACGCTAATGAAAAAACACTAAAGAGTGTGAATAATTTTGGCATTTGAGTACCCATTCCACCCATTTCATCAAGATAAACAAGCCGTCGTCTATCAAAAGTCGTTCCTACCAAGAAAAAAAGAGCAGCACCAATAAAACCGTGGGAGATTATTTGTAAAATGGCGCCATTGAGCCCCAGATCACTGATAGAGTAAATTCCTATAAGGATGAAACCCATATGGGATATAGACGAATAGGCTATCCGTTTTTTTAAATTTCGTTGACCAGAAGATGTTAAAGCGGCATAAATTATTTGTATTGCCCCTACTACTACTAACCAAGGAGAAAATAGGGAATGCGCGTGCGGTAATAATTCCATATTGATGCGAACTAATCCATAAGCCCCCATTTTTAATAAAATTCCGGCTAAAAGCATACAAGTACTATAATGAGCTTCTCCGTGAGTGTCTGGTAACCATGTATGTAAGGGTATAATCGGCAATTTGACAGCAAATGCAATAAAAAATCCGATATAAAATAATAGTTCTAGAACAAAAGGATAGGACTGATTGGATAAGCTTTGTAAATCAAAAGTTGGTTCGTTAGAACCATATAAAGCGATCCCAAAAGCTCCGATTAATAAAAAAATGGAACTTCCCGCAGTATACAAAATAAATTTTGTAGCGGAATAAAGACGTTTCTTTCCTCCCCACATGGATAAAAGTAGATAAACCGGAATTAATTCTAATTCCCACATGATGAAAAAAAGTAAAAGATCTTGAGACGAAAATAATCCTATTTGAGCGCTATACATTGCTAACATCAAAAAATGAAATAAGCGGGAATCCCGAGTAATTGGCCAAGCTGCTAAAGTCGCTAAAGTTGTAATAAATCCTGTCAATAAAATAGGTCCTATAGAGAATCCATCGATTCCTAATCGCCAGTTAAAATTAAAAAAATTGATCCATGTATAATCGTTTGATAATTGGATTAAGGGATCCTCGAATTGGAAATTTTCGGAAAATGCATAAGTGATTAAAAGCAGTTCTAAAATACAAATAAATAGCGTATACCAACGAATTATTTTATTTCCTTTATGAGGAAAATAAAAAATGAAACAACCCGCCGCTATCGGGAAAACTACCAATAGGGTTAACCAAGGAAAAGAATTCGTGATAAAAACAAAATACACTTGGACCATAAAAAAAACCCGTGCTAAAAAGCAGTCCGAATCTTTTTCGGTTTTTTAGCACGGGTTTTTGTCGGTAAAAAACAATCAACGGGATTCAAGTGGGAGTTTGAGAGGAGTATTAATAAGCTAGACCCATGCTTCGAGTTGTTTCATGCCATAAATAAACTCGAACGCTTAAAAAATCGGTTGGACAAGCGGATTCACATCTCTTACAACCAACACAGTCCTCGGTTCTTGGTGCAGAAGCTATTTGCTTAGCTTTACATCCGTCCCAGGGGATCATTTCTAATACATCAGTGGGACAAGCTCGCACACACTGAGTACATCCTATACATGTATCATAAATTTTTACTGAATGTGACATTGTATCTATAATTTGTTTTTTAACCTAATAAATTTAGGTCTAGTAAAGTTTGACAAAGTTCATTTTTTGATATACCAGACCAAGCAATGATTTACCCTAGTTTTTTCTATTCTAAAATTTAGATTGACTGATGAGATAGAACTAACATACTTTAATTTGGGAGTTTATGACAAACATGATCAGATTTCCATCCTTATCATAAGTAACAACACTATTTATTTAACAAATCCGATTGATTAATACGAATTGATTTTCTGTTACGATAGATTGAGGAAACAATGGCCAGTCCAATAGCGGCTTCAGCAGCGGCAATCGTTATAACAAAAATTGAAAAAATAGTGCCTTTTAATTGTCGACTATCAAAAAAATCCGAAAAGGTTACCAAATTCAGATTAACCGCATTAAATATAAGTTCAAGACACATAAGGGCTCGAATCAGATTACGACTCGTTATCAATCCATAGATCCCAATCGAAAATAAAAAAGCACTTAAAAGAAGTACATTTTCAAGCATCATCCCCCAACTCCTTATTCGTTTTTCACTTCTTTAAAATGTAACTGGAATAAGTCTAGAATAAAATTTCGTTTTTTTTTTTTTGGATTTGATTGTATTTTTATTATTGTCGAGCCATCGTAATAGCACCTATTAAAGCAATTAAAAGAATTATTGAAATGAATTCAAATGGAATAAAAAAATCGGTTGCTAAATGAATTCCAATTTGTTGACCATTACTGATTAAATCTTGCTCTATAATTTGGTTTGTTCGTGTAGTCCAAATAATTCCATACCATGAAGTATCTAGAATAATAGTAAGTAATAAAACAAAAATACTTGTACAAATAAAAAAAGTAATCCCATCCCCAACAGTTAAAAGAATAAAATCTTTGTAATATTCTGAACCATTCAGGAACATCACAGCAAATAAAATCAAAACATTTATAGCTCCTACATAAATAAGTAACTGGGCAGCAGCCACAAAAGGGGAGTTTGCTAAAAAATAGAATAAGGATATACAAACAAGAACGAATCCTAATGAAAAGGCAGACAAAATGGGATTCGTAAGAAAAACAACCCCAATACCTCCAAATATAAGACCTAATCCAAGCAAGATTAAAAGAAAATCATGTATTCGTCCAGGCAAATCCATTGTACGTAAAATTAGAGATCCAAGAAATAAAAGTTTTTTTTCATGACCTTATTGACCTGACCAGGAAAAACGTGATTATAAAAATAGTGTTTAAAATAGAGTTGTTCTTACTAGACGTTAATTTTAATAAATACTTAAGGGATATAAATTATTATAGATATCGCCTTTTTGAATTACTTTTTTTTTTCGCGAAAAAAAAGTTTAATTGATTTGTTTAATAGTTTATCTTTTTTCCGGTAACTGAAAAATAGTTCGAATTGCATAATCATCAGTTACGGACAAAGGTAAACGACCTAAAGCAATTTGATTATAATTCAAGTCATGCCGATCATATGTAGCAAGTTCATATTCTTCAGTCATTGATAAACAATTTGTTGGGCAATATTCAACACAATTACCACAAAAAATACAGATTCCAAAATCAATACTATAATTAAGCAATTGTTTCTTTCGAATTACGGGTTGCAATTTCCAATCAACAACAGGAAGATCTATAGGACATACGCGAACACATACTTCACAAGCAATACATTTATCAAATTCAAAATGAATCCGACCGCGAAAACGCTCCGATATAATTAATTTTTCATAAGGATATTGAATGGTTACAGGTAAACGATTTGCGTGTGATAAGGTAATAAGGAAACTTTGTCCAATGTACCTTGCAGCACGGATGCTTTGTTGACCATAATTGATAAACCCAGTTAGCATTGGGAGCATATTGTGACTATCTTTAAATAATTGTATGTTTGTTTCTCTTTTTGCGATTTTTATTTTAGTCAAGTCGCTATTAATACTATACAAAACTATTTTTCTTCTTTATTTTACTTTTCGGCCAATTTATAATGAAAGAAGTTGGAAAGAAGTTGTTAATAATAGATTACCAAGCGAAATAGGTAAAAGAAATTTCCATCCAAGATTTAAAAGTTGATCCATTCTTAGCCTAGGTAACGTCCATCTTATTGTGATAGAAATGAATAAGAACAAAAAAGTTTTAATCAATGTAACCAAAATACCTAGTGTTGTTTCAAACGTTCCATTTCCTTTAATTAGTTTCATAAATTCAGGAAAAATAATGCCGGGAATCGAACTATTCCAACCACCCAAGTAAAGAACTGTTACAAATAATGCTGAAACTAATAAGTTTAGATAGGATGAAACATAAAATAAACCGAATTTGATGCCCGAATATTCGGTTTGATAACCTGCGACTAATTCTTCTTCGGCTTCGGGTAAATCAAATGGTAATCTTTCACATTCGGCTAACGACGAAATAAAAAAAATGATAAATCCTATCGGTTGACGCCACAAATTCCAACCCCAAAAACCATATTTTGATTGTAACTCAACAATATCAACTGTACTTAAACTGTTGGATAATCCTAGTCGGTGATCACATCACCGTTTTCACCGCTAGTTCAAAACTGTATATGAGATTTTCACCTCATACAGCTCCTCTAAGGCCATTAAAAATCTAATCGACTAAGTGTATTAACTATTATCCTGATCTATGTTGAGTAGAGCAAAGATAAACTTTATTGTGCTTCTTGAAAGTTGACCTATGAAATTCTGTCTGCCATAATACTCAAAAAAGAAGGCTTCGGAATTTATCTTAGCCTTTTAAAATAAAAAATTTTCTGTCATGAGTTAGAGTGTAAATTTATTCATTTTTTTTTTATAAAATACCCTATACTTTTTCATTTCAATTTTAAGTTAAATTAATTGAATTAAAAAAAAAATTATACATTTATACAAAGTTTAAATATTTATTTCTCATTTTGTAGAAAATTTAACTGTTGAAGCGATAAGTTCAACTTCTTTTTTTTTTTACGAAAAAGGATTTGATATCTAAATTTTTGTTATTTCCAATTGTGATACAAACTTGGGTTTAATAATAGAAAAGCGATTAAAAAAAAAATAAAACACCGTTGTTAAATTATAAAATGAGGTTTTTTTGTCAATTAGAAATTTTAGTTTTTTCATTCCTTTTCTTCGTTCAAAATAAAACAGGGAGATTTGCTATAAAAAAGGAAAGGATTATTTCGTTTTGGATAGTTACTTTTTGAAAAAGTGGATAGGAATAAACTCTGGATCGGAATCATGAGGAGTACTGCTTATTTTTTTCTACAAAGTGAAAGCCTCAATTTTAATTCTCTTTTTTTTTTATTAAAATGGTCTATTGAATAGTATACTATTCAAAATCTATATTACTTGTCCTTTATGTTTCTTAGTGTTTCTAACCAGCCACCTACTCATTTTTGGTGTTTAATTAACAGTGTGTTGTCTTAAAATAGTTCTAAAACTGAGTCAACAATTATTACTGTTAATTTTTTTGTCCCGCTTCAAGTCAGATTGATTACTCAACAAATCTTGGGGAAAATAAAGTTATATTTTTTATTTGAATTTTCTTTGGTACCTAAGAAAAGAGTTTCAATTTAGTTACTGCAAATTTCCAAGCAGTTTTGTTTCACTCATTTAACTATCCAATTTAGTTCATTAGTTCATTGATAAAAATAGTCTATAAAAAAATGAAAATTTTCCGTGAATTTCTTTCACTTTATTTAAAAATAAAAAAAAAAGTTCAAAAGGGTCAAACCTATTAATTATAGATAAAAACTAAATAAAGAAAAGAAAGTATGTGGAAAAAAGTCTATGGTTCAACGAATCACACGTAGAGATATAGATAATACACATAGAGTTAATGGTATTTCATAGCTAATTGATTGAGCAACAGCTCGTAGACCACCCAAAAAAGAATATTTATTGTTTGATCCATATCCAGACATAAGAAGACCAATGGGAGTGATACTTGTAATGGCAATCCATAAAAAAATACCAATATTGAAATCGGCTAAAATAAGGTGAGAGCTAAATGGAATTATTGAGTAGCTTAAGAAAGTTGCTATAACTGTTATAGATGGCCCTAAACTAAATAAACGATTATCTCCTCTAGATGGCAAAAGATTTTCTTTAAAAAGTAATTTAGTACCATCTGCTAAGGCTTGCAGAACTCCCAAAGGACCGACATATTCCGGTCCAATCCTTTGTTGTAACCCTGCAGAAATTTGGCGTTCTAACCAAACAATGACTAGTAAACTAATCAGAATTGCCAATACAAGATTCAAAATAGGAAATAGAAGCCAGAGAATTTCTTTAATTTCCGTTAAAAGGGCTAATTTTGAAAAAGAATTAATAGGTTGGATTTGGCTTGTCTCAAGAAAATTTGTTATATTTTTTATCATTTCAACGATCAACTTCCCCCATAATTATATCGATACTTCCTAGGATTGTCATAATATCAGCCAATTTTGTTCGTTTCACCAATTGAGAAAGAATTTGTAAATTGATAAAACCCGGTGAACGAATTTTCCAACGCCAAGGAAAACCACTTTGATCACCTATCAAAAAAATTCCTAATTCTCCTTTTGGTGCTTCGACTCGCACATAAAATTCTTGTTTCGGTAATTCAAAAATAGGAGACGTTTTTTTTCCAATAAACCGATACTCAAAATCATTCCATTTGGGATTCTTTTGTTTATTAAAGGAGCGAGCTTCTAGATTCTCATAAGGACCGCCTGGAATAGCTTCAAGAGCCTGTTGAATAATTTTGATGGATTCTTTCATTTCCCCAATTCGAATTAAATAACGAGCTAAAGAATCTCCTTCGGTTTGCCAATGAACTCTCCAATCAAATTCGTTGTAACACTCATAAGGGTCAATTTTACGAAGATCCCACTGGATGCCCGACGCGCGTAACATTGGTCCTGATAAACCCCAATTTATTGCTTCTTCTGTACTAATAATACCGACTCCTTCCACTCGTTCTAAAAAAATAGGATTATTAGTAATAAGTTTTTGATAGTTAGTAAGTTCTGTTAAAAAAAAATCACAAAAATCTAAACATTTATCTATCCAACCATATGGTAGATCCGCCGCAACTCCTCCAATTCGAAAAAAATTATGCATCATTCTCATACCAGTAGCAGCTTCGAATAAATCATATACTAATTCTCTTTCTCGAAAAATATAGAAGAAAGGTGTTTGTGCACCAATATCCGCCATAAAAGGTCCAAGCCATAACAGATGGGAAGCTATACGACTCAACTCCAACATAATTACTCGGATATAGCTAGCTCGTTTTGGTACTTGAATATTTCCTAATTGTTCGGGTCCATTTACTGTTATTGCTTCTGTGAACATAGTTGCTAAATAATCCCAACGTGTTACATAAGGCAAATATTGTATAATTGTACGGTTTTCCGCTATTTTTTCCATTCCTCTGTGTAAATAACCCAATATTGGTTCACAATCAATAACATCTTCACCATCAAGAGTAACAATGAGTCGAAGAACACCGTGCATTGATGGGTGATGTGGACCCATATTCACTATCATCAGACCCTCTTTTGTGGATGGTACATTCATAGGGTTTGCCTCGATTCATTGTTTCGTGAATTATTGAAAAAAAAAGTTTCGCAAGATTCAACATCTAATAAATCAAATAATTAAAAAAAGACTCTTTAAATTAACGTATTTTTGATTCCCGAATATTTAATTTGCTAATTAATTGTTTATATCCTACTTTATTTTTATTTAACAAATAAGCCAGAAGTCTTTGGCGTTTGCCTAGAATTTTTCGTAAACCTCTTTGAGATAAATAGTCTTTTCTATGGAATTCAAAATGAGAAGTAAGTCTTCTAATTTTTTTAGTTAAACTTGTTATTTGAAATTCAACTGATCCGCTCTTTTCTTCTTTTTCTTCTTGGGAAATAACTGAGATCAATGAATTTTTTATCATAAAAAAAAACCTCCTTATATTTTAAACTATTGTAAAGAATACTATAAAACAAAATGTCTGAGTAGAGTGATTAGGTTTATCTTTTATTCTATATTTTTTTCCTATTTGTATTTTTAATAATTTTTGTGTCTAAGTTTTATTTTTAATTTAATCAAAATAAAAATAAAACTTAGACACAAAAATTATTTTGATTTATTATTGGAATGCCAATTATTAGACAATGCATGAGAGCCATGGTTTACTAGTTCTGGTTCTTTTTTTCGTTTTAGTGCTCCTGGCTTTGGTTTGAATACAGATAGATGACTTCCAATCATTTGGAAAATGATTGGTAAACCCCTTAGAGTCGTAAAAGATATTCTTTCTTTTCCATCACTTATACCGTTAGAAAAAGAATATTGTGACATTTCGTTTATTGGAATCATCTTGTCTATATATCGAAATTGTTTGCGCATCAATGTATAGTCGAAAAGAAAAAAAGTAATTGGTTTTTCAACCCAGAAGAAATTGCCCTTCCCTCTGATCTTTTCCGTTCCGTCTTCGTCGATTTTGTCCGGATCCTCCTCTTCTTTCGAAAAAAGGAAAGAAGAAGGATCTTCTTCGATGGATCCCTCTTGTTTCTGTTTATTCCCCTTCGCTTCAAAAGTTCTTTCTATTTCTTGATCTCTTTCTTCCTGACTTTGCTTACTTTCCTCTATTTCGTCTATCTCGGGCATCTTCTAAACCCAAGCGTTTCTCGGTAGTCTTCCTAACAAGAAGATCAAAGTAGCAATAAAGAGAGTATGAAATATTCGAGGCAGAAAAGGGACCGAGTCGAGCACAAAGTACTTAGTACATTTAATGTACTGATTCAATAGACTGTACTTAGTAGATCGAATAAGTTTATTCGCTAGAAAAAAGGAATATTGCGGTAGCCAGATTAGTATCCATCTAACCCATTGCGTCCAGACAAAGTGACCAATTAACCAACCAACAAAAGTACTTGTTAAAAATAAGATCTTGCTGTTGCTTCGAAACAAATAAATGTTGACTAATCTGACTACCATTGAACTGGGAAAAAGAAAATGGTTGAGTAATTGAAAAATGAGATTATTCAGGAAGACCCATAGAATTTGAATGCGAAGATCATACCTAAAATGAATGTTAGTCGATTCATAATCAAATTCATTTTCATTTTGATTGTTCCATAAGAAAAAAGCCAAAAGATATGGTAGAACTAGGGTCTGCATTGTCTGAGGTCTACACAACGCTACATGAAGAGGCGCATAATAGATGGATATTAATATCATGAGCTGTCCCATAATAAAACCTGTTGTTGCTGCTACCTTCTTCTCGTTCACGCCTATTTTTTCTCTTTCTTCTAGAACCCAAGCTCGGATAAGGAAAAGATAAGAAGGCCCCACGGAAGTTGTGGTTAGAAATCCATAATAGAGTCCGACTACAACAACCGAATTTTTTATGTTGATCTATAAGGCTCCTGCATTACCTATTATACAAATATTTTACAATCATCAGAAACCTCCTTATTTTTTCTATTGCTTCTATTGCAATTTTTGGGTTATTATAGGAGAATTTCATATATTATATTATATGAATATATC